GACTTTCTCATAAACCTTGATTTCGCTACGCTCAATAAGAAGCCGGAATAGCTGAAATTGGTTCGTGTTCCGTTTCCAAAGTCAGTCGTCTTTACCCAAGTGTGAACTTCAGACGACTCTCAAGCGGTTCCATTCCTTCTTACTGTACTTCTGGGTCAACCCAACCCGAATGGGAGGAAGGGGGTCAGCCAAACAGCGGTCCACTTTGTGCGTTTGCTGAGCAGACCAATCAGTCATTTTTTTTATAAAAAGAAAAAGGAAGGGAACTTCTCACCGAAGGAGGCAGTAGGAATGAAGGAGGCGGGAAGCTACCGCTTCTAGAATGGTTGCTTATCCTTCACTTTTTTTAGAGCGTATCGCTATTCAAAAAAAAAGGTTTATGTAATCGGAAAAATGGTTACGGTTGCGGAAACCAGAGAAAGTCGGGAACCACCGGTTACCTTTTGAATCAAAGTAGCGACGAGCCGAGTATTACGACTACAGGGGGAGAAGCAAAGCTTCGTAGACAGCTTCGCTTCCTCGTCGCTTCTTTCTAGCGACCAGCTTCTCAAGTGGGTGGCTTGGTAAGCAAGCTACCTTCAGCATCGGTAAAATCCCTATCAATAATAGGCCGGAATGGCGGGGAAGGAAGCCCTCCCTACTTCAATGGAAAGGGGGAAGAGCCCTTTTTTCACAGCCGCTCCTCTACAACTACCTTTCGCCCAACATGATCACGAACGAAGACAGAGAATTGCGTAGATAGGAGGACGAAACGAACCAACCCACTTGTCCTGATCGGAACGATTGAAGAAAGAAAGAGAATGGTGTCCCCTTTCGCCCAGGGGACATCGTCGGAGAACAATGTCGGGGACAGGGTGAGAACCTTCCGTTGCTTACACCCTTTAAGTGTTGGTTCTTCCGGGGATAGGTCTGGTTTCAAGATCTATGAACAAGAGAGATCCCTAAATCTCCATTTGAAAAAAGAGATGAATAGATAAGGCGAAGCCAGCTGAAGGAAGGGCGCTAACGAGCAAGAAAACGGATGCGCTAACGCGCAACGGCTTTCCTTTCTCTGATAGAGGCTCGCTTCTTCAATTCAAGTTCAGCTTGCTGCTTTTCATTTTGATAGGAGTAGGTGCTTGCTGCTCGCTCGCTGTCTACTAAATGAGCCTTTACTGCCCGCCCGGCCCCTCTCTTTAATCTTAAGTAAAGTGAAGTCAAATCAATGAAGTGAACAGCCCAACCTCTTTGTTTGAAGCTTTGTTTCACCTAATTCGGAAAGAGAACAATAGACTTGCAACTATAGTATAAGAAAAAGCTTCTCTTTGATAGCGGTCATAGGGGAGTTCAGAAAGGGTCTGATCGTAGATAGAGACTGAAACCTGTGCGGGGGTAGGGGCGGATGTAGCCAAGTGGATCAAGGCAGTGGATTGTGAATCCACCACGCGCGGGTTCAATCCCCGTCGTTCGCCCATCAATAAATGGACCATTTATTACGGAGACAGAAGACAAACCTAGAAAGCTTTTTTTCTGCAAGTCATCTCGAGGCTTCAAACGCATCCAAGCAATTGGTAGCCGATTGAAGCATAGAAATAGATTCGCGTCGCCTACTTGCTGAAAGCACAAATGAAATGGCCGATCCTGAATTCTATGAAGTTTTTAAGACCTTTTTTAGTTCATAATGAATGAAATGAACCCCCGGATGAGGAGCAAATCTCCCCTCCCTTTTACTAAATCATGGGGAGCCCCTAGTAGTTTACCGGACAAATTGAGTTGTCGTGACGAGACCTTTCTTAGTGGAAGATCGGAATTCTCTTCATCACGAGACTGATCGGATCAGACACCCGAGATACCTCCACAATTGAGTAAGTAAGAGGACAACAAGCAAAGAGTTATGCTTTCATTTCTTTGTTGAGATTGAAATCAAGTTCTTTAAAAAGGGGTAGGTATAATGAACGCAGGCCAAGGACTTCCTTACTTTTAGTCTTAATTACTAGTAGTTTGAAGCGAAACCGGTTTTTTTTGGCACTCGGTTCCTTCGTCTTAAGTAAAGTTCAGTTGACTTTTTTGATTCGGAACTCTTAGTCGAGCTGATGGCGATATCTTTTTTTTGTTCGAGGTTCAAGAGGAAGAAGAGAAGAGGAACCACCGCCCGATGGTGCTTTTACGAAAGTACGGTCACCGGTGGCTAATACCTTCTCGACACTATCGAACCTGAAATCCACTCTCAATCGCTCTTTTTAGTTGGCGGGCAAGGTTTCCTACCCACTGGCTACTGGCTACCGGCTAAGGAGGTACAGTGTAGCTACTGCAGCTACAGTTGGGTAGCTAGACCATCTACCCTATGTTTCAAACTTGTTAAACCTGGTCAAACCGATAGAACATTGTTTAAACCATACTTGTGAGAGTAACTGTCTTACGCTACAGTAGCTACTGCTGCTACTGTCTTACTGTGTACAGGAACTGTGTGTGACTGTAGCTACCCGACCCCAAGGGAGGTACTTGTTACTGCTCCTCAGGTGGTTAGTGAAATGCTTCTCAGGTGAGGAGCATGAACGAGATAAGACTGATTGAATCAGAAGATTATTTTAATCGACTTAATTAGAAGCTCTAATAACTATTCTAAATTGATGGTATTTCAACCACGATAATCTTGGTTGGTACCAAACCCGATAGTGATTCTTTCGATTCGTATTAGAGTGATGGCCCCTGTTTCACTAATAGCTGGGAAGGGAATACGTTCTCCAATCGGCATGTGTTAACCATTTTCTATTCTTTGGATGAAATGTCGAGATTCAAGAGAAGATGGATCGGGTCTTCTATTAAGAGGTGGACCTTGAAGCAATCATTGTCATTGTGGATTTGGGGGTTCTAAACCAGAGGAGAGGCAGAGGCAGCGAAAGAAGAGAAGCTTACTCTATTCCAGAAGCAGGAATAGCGGGACGGAGACAGCGACTTTGAGAATGAGAGGAGTCTTGCATTAGTAAAGGAAAGCACCTTTCTTAGTTATTAGTAAGGTTGTAGACTTCTTGTAGTTCTCTTTCCCCTATGTTTATTCTCTATAAGAGATAGAAGCTTTCCCGCTTGCAAGGTTTCGAGCTCCTAGAGATTGAGGAAATGCTCCTTCCGTGAGGGGCCTTTCAACCTATAGGAAGCTCTCTCATCCGAGTGGAGTTAGGCCCATTTCCTAGCCTAGTTTTAAGCAGAACAGCACCATCCTAGTCCATTTTGTACTTCTCTTATGGGCTCGAGGCAAGACAAGCAGCCCGCTTCGCTTCCTCAATTGCTCAAGGAACAAGATGAAATAATGCTTTTGTGGAACGTCTTCTGGCGAGGCTTTGAGATTCAACCAATATCTTTCTATTTGAAGCAGTGTGCGATATGCCTTCAATTCAACAAGCCTACCCCTCATCAAAGCAAGCCCAAGTCCATGCAAGAAGGCCCACTGGATCTATCCAAATGAAAAGCCCGTCAAAGGTGGCTCCTCACATGAAATCATGCAAAGGATCCGAGCCCATCACATCAAAATAATGTTCAGCGGTCTCTACCCAAGTAGCTGTGGTCCATGATCGACCCGCAAGCAGTCAATCATGCTATGCATACCTTCCAACCAATCGGCCAATCACGCTATCCTTACCTTTCAACCAAGCCTTTCGATTCCGCTTCTGCAGCAGTATATAATCTCGGTCCCTTACCTTGATGCCTACAGCTCAACTTCTTTTCCAGTGATGTCAAGAATCTGCAAAATACTGCTTTTTCTTTTTCTTCTTCTTGGTCTCTTCTTTCTAAATGGCATCACGGCTACACGACAGAAAGCGATGCTGCCCACTCCGCCGAAAAAGGGGGCCGCTTTCTTCCCCCCAAAAATGCCAGTTCCACCATCAGGGCCCAGCAAGCAGCATAATTCTGTTCCGGAGCGGTCCTTCATTCCAGCAACAGTAGTCTATGGTTCAAAGCGCCTTGTTCCATCCGGCGCGAATCCCCTCCATCACTAAGGCGCGCTCCGGCTTTCGAGCCTCCGCTTGCTCCCCTTATATGTGGACTTATTTCAAAAACTTTTATTTTATAAAGTAATAAAGACTAGTCCCGATTGATGGATGAATGCCAATCTCGCTTTCTAATGTTATTGTCATGTTGATGCTATATTAAAGAATAGAATCTAAAAAAGTTTCTGAAAGTCCCATTCTTTAGAATTGTCTTTCTCGTACTGTGTAAACGAACTTCAAGTCTGAATTGTGTACTCAAGAGGAAGCGTCACAGCCTAGGTTTGGGCCACCATCTCTCTCAATCTGTATTCATGAATGTTCGGTATAGGAAGCACCTATGTTAGTCTTTGGCTTTCCAGACAGAACAGACGCGTTAAGCAAGTAAGTCAGTCAGTTCAATGTCATATTAGGGGTTTGAAGCTCGGTAGCTAAGGAAGTGGGTCAAAGTAGGCTACTAAATCGACTATTTCAAGAGACTTTTTTTCCATTCGTAGCATCTTAGAATAGTGCTTACTTTCCATTGAAAAAGACAATGCGAAAGAAGGAATAGAACTCCGAAGCTTTGATAACAAAATAAGATATGATAAAGGAAAACTTCTTGTGAGCCGAATGAGTCTCATAGATATCTCTTTAGCATCCTAGCCCAAAGACTCCCATCATGGGTGAAAGCGCAATCACAACTGTCCAATCTCGTGCTTAAAGGGTTTCGGGTTACTTGCTTTATTTTATGTCTTTCCTTCTTCCCTTCCTCGCTCAGGAAAGCTGTCCAATCGGTCTAACCAATCCTCTAGTTGAAGAGTAATAGGACGGTAAAGAGGAGCGGCCTCCGTGTTGGCAGAGGCCATTCAAGATATTCTGAGGCAGAGCAGTAGCACTGGAACTTTGGCGGCTAGCATTTCGACCTTTGGCAAGGCCAGAAGTCATCATTTCAACGGCAAACTCTATTCCCTTTTCCTATATCTCCGCTCTCGCTTCCATACTATTTTTCCTATCTGGGATATCTCATTTGATCTCAGCAAGCCGCTTCACGCTCAAAGGGGCGTGAGAACTAGAGCTTCAAAAGAAGGCGTAGCGAGGGTTGGTAGTGTGGCCAGAGGCCCACTTCATCTGCACCTTCCCTTCTAACATAAAGATCTTTTCTTAATTCTTCTAATCCTGCCTGCTATACCGAGAGAAAGAAAATGGCTACCTTCTCATTTTTTTTTATCTGTCTTAGCTGGAGATAAAGTCGCTACATCCAGCTCATAGAGGACGCAATGACTCAGATTAGCTACTTATGCCTTTCTTTTCTATATTAAGATACGAAGGCCTCTTATTCCACAACAACGAAAGCACTTTTTCACTCTTTCATATACTAGGGGATTTCACTTGGAAAAGAAAATGTTCCATACTAATGAATTCGGGTCCATAACCAAGGGTTCCAATGTACGAGATCTTGTAGCAGAGGCCCTATCGATTAGTATTACACAGAAGAAATCAATTAGAGACACTAATACAATTAGATCCGCTCTTCATAGACAAACTTTGGATTTGCGATCCCCTGTAACTTACGTAACTCTTATTCTTATTCAACACCATCAACTTCATTTTGCACCTTGAATTGGTCAAAGGCAAATGATGAATATAAGGAAAGGAGATCAGAAAGGTAGGCGGACGACTTATAGTATAGGTCGGATGTTTTCGTGTAAAAGCAAACTCTCCAAATTGATGACCTCCTTCAGTAATCTTACACTCTTCCTCATTAAAGTGAGGAAATTTCTTGCTACTGAGTTTGCTATTAAGGAAGAACCAAGCCAACTAGTAGCACCTCCCCTATCGCTGACCTCTTTGCGACTTGCTTGATTGCGCTACGAACCAAAGCAACCTTGTGCTCTCCGTTTTGGAATAAAAGTTCAATCCGATTAGAGCAGACGTGGTATAATAGGGCTTTTGGTTTGGGGCTACGCACCTTGGTTCTAGCAGCACCATCTCCATACCTTCCTTCCGTATCCGAGGTGGGCTCTTTCATCGGCCTCTCTTGGAGTTGCCCGAGTGAAATGGAACGCTCTTCATTCGCAGGCAGTTACGGGGACTTTGCTTTTAGCTTTTAGCCTTCCTAGCTAGCCGACAAAGGTCGAACTTTCTTACTTCTTTATTGAAAGCGAAAGAGAAAACTGACTTACTGAACTTTTTTATTGAAAGGGTATAACTAACTGGCTGGCACCTTACGAAGTAGTATACTTATTTTGTTTAGTAGTAGGAGGCTTCACATACTCTTACTACTCGAGAGATAGGGTAGCACCCCCCATCCCGAAGTGACGAAGATGAAAAGTGCTTTTGCTAACTCTTTCTCGTCTTCAAAAAAGTATCAAAATGCAGTTATATAAGCTATCACTTTTTCAATTCAAGATCAGCTCATCGAAGGGAAAAGTGAGAGTATCAAAATGCAGTTATATGAGCATCGACTTTCTAATTTGCCTAGTGAGAAAGCCAGGAAAAGACCCAAGTGAGAAAGCCAGGAAAAGACCCAACAGACATACAAACTCACTCTCCAGGGGCAGCTGAGGAAGGCAAGATTGATTAGGAGGTGGGGCAACTAGCTAGCCTTAAACCCCCAGCAAGCCATAGGGGTAGGCGGAAGACTTTCTCCTCTCGCTGCAAGAAAAGCCCTTTTATCGATCTTGATTATATGCCGTAGTACCTACCCCTCACCTGGCCTGCGAGGGGCTTCAAAGGCTCACAATGCCCCTTTTTAATAAGTTAGTTAGGACTTGCCTGCATCTCCCCATTCAATAGGCTAAGCAGCTAGCACCTTGCCGGTCTTGGTTTTGTCTCAGCAGAGTGCGTGGATGGGACGCCGGGGACGGTGCCCCTTCCTCTGTAGGTACTACGGCCTAGCCCAAACTTTTAGACTGATTTGGGCTAAGCAAGTTTATACGCCTTCGCAGCCCCTACTTCAATTAAGGCAAGCTTTCCTTTATTAGTAAAGGGGTCTAGTGCATGGAGATTGACCCAGCTCTTAGCCTGAGCTTGCTGGCTAGCTCTATTGGGTTGGTGTTGGGTTAGCCCTTCGCCCGTAGTTTCCTTCCTCTCCTTCTCTTTCTGGGCTCGCTTCTCTCATCTCTAGTTTTTCGTCTACTTCTTTCATCTCCGCAATCATATACATATTCTTTCTAATAAGAGAAAGCATAGATCTTTAATAAGTTGGCTACGATTAGTCACTTCGGAAGCCGTTAACCAAAGCACCGGCTTTTGACTGTCCTTCTAAGGGAAGGAGTAGGAGGCTCAACTATGGTCTAAGCTACTAGAGTGAACGGCACATTTCGGCTTAAGTAGTTGTTTCATTCCTTGGTACCACAATCTAAGTTGCTTCCTAAGGCCGCTATCTAGCCTTCAAAGATGACTTTTGAAGTTTGCCAGCTTGAGTGTTATGCTTAAGGAGCTTAGCTTGCCTAAGAGCTTATTAGAAGGAGTCAAAACTAGCTCGACAGCTAGGTTCTTTCTGGAACTCGGCTAGGTGCTTGCCGGCGAGGGGAACTGCGAAAGGTGTTATGCT